TTATTCGAATTCGAAGCGCTTTGTGATCTTCAACCAATTATGTGCTTCAATATAATTACCTGGCGTAAGCGCTATAGCTTGTTTCCAATACTCAGCAGCTTGATCGGACCAAGCCTCCGCAATTTCAGAATCACCCTGTAAAATGGCTTGTTCTCCCCGGTCGGAATAGGTGGTTCCTTTCCTTAGAACCGTACTTGAGAGTTTCCTACCTCATACGGCTCATAAATTGATTCTTTTTGTGTCCTATCTTAATCTACCCTATGCTAACTGAATTAGATTTCTCATAAATCTATCCCATTTTTTCTTGGGTTAACCAAAAGAAGTTAATTACATAAGTTTCAAACCCTAATTTTGATCAATAATCAGTTTGATCTTTTCTCCCACCTTCAGAAGACTGAAGCATAGATATCCCCTATATCGTTAGAATTTTCTGAAAGGTAACTATCTCGGTTTCATATATGAAATTCATATAGAATCTTTGAAAAAGACTTTTCTCCATAAGAAAAAAGAACTTACTATCTTTGGGATCTGATGCTACACCGCTGCTCAATACCTTAGTGGATCGACTCTATTACATAAGTTGATTCCTAACTTTTTTTGTCCCATATCATGACATAAGTAAGCAGTTCTTAACTGTATCGACCCAATAGCTCGCTAATTGATCTTTACGGTGCTTTCTCTATCAATTTGATCCTTTATCCATAGAGTATAGTATATAGGCCGTACTTTTTTTCTTCCTATTGTGGTTCTCGTGAAGTCTCTTTCCTTGCTACAGCTGATAAAAATCGTTGCTTTGAACGATGCATATGTAGAAAGCCTATTTATTGACTAGTTATTTACTAGCCAATTTGATCTTTTTTCCTTCTTTCTATAGTGGAGATAGTCGCACGTAATGACAGATCACGGCCATATTATTAAAAGCTTGTGGTAAGAATGGGTTTCGTTCTAGTGCACGGAAATAATATTCCAAAGCTTTTGTATGCTCTCCATTGCTTGTGTGTATAAGGCCTATGTTATAGAGTATATAACTTCGATCATAGGGATCAATTTCTGGTCGCGTAGCTTCATAATAATTCTGTAAAGCTTCCGCATAATTTCCTTCAGATTGAGCCAACATCCGTTACGGTCGTTCATTCTATTCAAAAAATCTCCGTTCCAGAACCGTACATGAGATTTTCATCTCATACGGCTCCTCCCTTCTGTGCATAGGACTAAGGGGAATAGTCCATAGAATCAAAATTGAACTATTCTCATATCATTATGAACTGAAAGGAGCTAGTATTTTTACAAGAAATCTCTAGCCAGCCTTCCCGCAAGAGGTTTTTTCTTAACACTAATCATATTAGTGCTAGATAGAAATGGTAACTCCAACAATTTCTTTGTCCTCAACGCCTCCTATTTCCAGGAATTAGTCACTTCAACGATCTTTGATGGTTATACGGGTATCCAAAGTACGAACGAGATGGATGTTTGTTGTCCCAACCATTTTGGTTAGTCCCGATACCGATAAGGAAAAGGGTAATTTATAACAAATATAACAAAGTTTTTGTGTTGTTGATTCCTATTCCTAGGTGTAGTGCTTTTTCCCCTATGCTGCCTATTGGTACTAGTGAAGTAGGATTGACCTGCAATACAGAACCTATAGGTGTAACCTTTCGCTCAATACTAAAATCGACAATTGAAGCATCTGAGGCTGCATCAATCGAGGATACACGACAGAAGGAATTGTTCTATTTCCAAACTTCACCTTCACCAAGCGTAGGTTTATTTCAATAATTTGGTTCTTTCTATCCCGAACCGCCTCTCTCTCTCGTAAGACTGAGGTGAGGGCTCAAAAAATAAGAAAAAAAATCAAATCGCACCATCTCTGTAATAGGTAAATGCCTTTTTTTCTCCTGACGTTGTCGGAATTATTCGTAATAAGATATTGGCTACAATGGAAAAGGTCTTATCAATAAAATTTCCATTTATACGAGATCTAGGCATAATTAGCAATCCATTCTATAATTCTTTTCATTCCCCTCGGGGAAAATGATCCCACAAACAAAGGAATTTTACAGTACAAAATAACATAAAAACAGAATAATTATATTCTAAGAAATAGATAGATATGGGCTTTCCGCTCAAATGGTTCCCCTTTTTATTTGGACAACGAGAGATATGAAATAATTGAATCAGATTAGATTTCATTCCTATTTTTTAGTATACCAATGAGCAGAACTATTACTATTTCATCTACGTTGAATAACTAAGGACTTTATTTTACTACGAATTCTGATAACTCGAGAAGTTTTGATTTGGTTATGATCCAAAGAGAAAAAAGAATGGAATAATCAATACATGATAAACATGATAAAATAGAGTAAGAGTAGAATAAACATACGTTCTGTTTGCATAAGGTGTATACGGCACGCTATACAATCGAAATAGAAAAATCCATGGGACGATTGATTCATGAATTTGGAAGAGATCCGTGGGGTAGCTCATGCGCGAAGTTGTTGTTAAGAAATATTAAATTGGAAAATAATTTTTCCTATGGAATCTGTGATTGGTCCTACCTGTATGGCAGTAATATGAATAACTCGCTATTCATTCAGTTTCTAGTCAATAATAAGATTATATAGGAGAGATGGCCGAGTGGTTGAAGGCGTAGCATTGGAACTGCTATGTAGGCTTTTGTTTACCGAGGGTTCGAATCCCTCTCTTTCCGTTTCTGTTAATTTAACAACGTTACCGACCAATAGATATCAAATCAAATAACAATTGATACCATCATTCCAGCAATAAGACTTTTCTCTTATTTGATATAAATTCTCTATTCCTAATTACTGTAGTACGTAAAATATAGGAAAGAGCAAAAAAGAAAAAAATCCTACTGGTGATCCATTTGTGATACGTTAATGCTAAAAATGTGGATTAAGATCCTTAGGTCTATTTAGTTCGGTGAAAAAGAGGTAAAATTCTATGAACCTATCTTTTCTTATTTTCGTTAGGTTCAAGTCTGACGAGAATAATATTCTACGACTAACAACTCGTTTATTTTCAAACCGATCCATTTACTATCTATTATTTGATTTACTACTCCTTTATATTGGAGTGAGTCAATAGTCAAATGTTTTGGCAATTCCTCGTGGGTAGATGAAGCAATAGAATTTTGAATTAGACCTTTTGATCTTTGGTTATCCTTCGTAGTAATAATATCTCGGGGTTTGCAACGATAACTTGGTATATCCACGATACGACCATTAACTAAAATATGTCTATGGTTAACTAATTGCCTGGCTCCAGGAATGGTCGAAGCCATACCCAATCGAAAAAGGATGTTATCCAAACGCATTTCAAGTAGTTGTAGTAAAACCTGACCTGTTGACCCTTTGGCTTTTCCAGCGATATGTACATATCTAAGTAATTGTCGCTCTGTCAGACCATAATGAAAACGTAATTTCTGTTTTTCTTCTAGACGAATACGATATTGCGATCTTTTCCCAGAACGCAATTGGTTTTTAAGATCACTTCCGGATCTAGGCCTTTTACTAGTTAGTCCTGGTAAAGCTCCCAGACGGCGTATTTTTTTGAAACGAGGTCCTCGGTAACGAGACATAAAGACTCCTTTTTTATTTTATTGAAATTTCATTTTACACAATAAATCGAAATTAAAACTGAACTAAAGGATAAACAAAACAAAATCCACTAAAGTACTACAAGTAAAAAAAAAATAATAAAGAAATTCTATCAATATCTGTATTTTTTGTATAGATTTTTTGTCTATGTCTATATATATTGTATATATATGTATATATATAGGATAAGGATAAGAAGTTGAGGCTCTGTTTGATGATTTCTTCGGTAGAGATCTAATTGTTCTAATTCATTATTTATTAATAGTTGATTTATTAGTTGATTTATTAATAGTTGTAAGTTACCACGACATAATAGATCAGGGATCCAGCATTTCATTTGGAGAAAAAAAGGAGAGGACGAGATTATCAATCATAGAAAAATTGATAGAGCAAAAGCCGGCTATCGGAGTCGAACCGATGACCATCGCATTACAAATGCGATGCTCTAACCTCTGAGCTAAGCGGGCTCTCGTATAACAGAAATAGTCTTACAAATAGTGTATAGGAATTCATAAAGATGTCGGATCTTTGCTATTAATCTTAGCTATTAATTTCATATGAACTACAGGAAAACTATATAGTTCATAGTTCCATAGTTACAAGTTCGAATTCGAAATTTCTTCTTAAGAAAAATAATATAACATATATTATGTATTATGAATGTATATTCTATACTAGAACTATAATTATGTATGTAGAATTTCGGTTTCGGTATATAAAATACAGTGTATATGTATACATAATATATAACATATATATAAAATTAGTAATTAGGTATATTAATTGTATATATATAATATAATGTATATATATTATTATTATATAGATATAATAAATATATATAATATAAAATATAGATAATATACTAAAAGTATATAAAAACTAAAAGTATATAAAAAAATATATTCGAAATAGATTCGAATCTTTTAGTTAAGAATATAATATACTTAAGTTAAGAATATAATAAATAGCATCATATTTCATTAATGAAAATCTATCTCTATGATCATACCAAATTAAATTGGAAATTCTGATTAGAAAAAAGAGAATTTTTCTTAAAGCTTAACTAAAGCAGTTATAGCAAATTATGCTAATTAAATTCTAGCGGATCGGTCCTAATAAAAGAATAAGATAAGGATAAAGATACAATCTAAATTAGAATGCGACATTATTCTGGTTTCATTTGGGAAAGGAGGAGGTAGGAAGAAAAAAAAGAATGAATATCGAACGTTACAGTATTCCAAATAACACTGTAAAAATGAAAGAGAGAGAGAAAATATATGTGGGATATATTTATTCATATTGAATTGCAAATACATCAATGATAGAATCATTTCTGATTGAAATAAACAAGGTTTATGCAATCCAATAAAGATGAACTGATAGAGCATGGTCAAAAAAGGAAAATATCCCCTACATTTTTCGATATAGGAATCATTATCTAATAAATTCAATGGTTTCCAAATAAATAAATGAAAGAGATGGATGAAATTACAAATGGATCGCGGTCTAAAAGAAAAAGGAAAGGGGATATGGCGAAATTGGTAGACGCTACGGACTTGATTGGATTGAGCCTTGGTATGGAAACCTGCTAAGTGTTAACTTCCAAATTCAGAGAAACCCTGGAATTAAAAACGGGCAATCCTGAGCCAAATCCTGATATTTTGATAAAACAAGGGTTTATAAAACTAGAATCAAAAAGGAAGGATAGGTGCAGAGACTCGATGGAAGCTGTTCTAACGAATAGAGTTGACTACGTTGCGTTGGTAGCTGTAATCCCTCTATCGAAATTACGGAAAGGATGGACGGATATACCTAATACGTACGTATACATACTTACATATCAAACGATTAATCATGATCCGAATCCATATCATATAAATCCATATCATATAATATATTTATATTATTAATTAGATTATTATTATTAATGTTTATTAGGAAATTCTGAATAATTGCAGAAATGCATTCCAATGGAAGGTGAACGAAGAATCGAATATTAAGTAATCAAACCATTCATTCCAAAGTTTGATAGATCTTTTGAAAAACTGATTAATCGGACGAGAATAAAGAGAGAGTCCCATTCTACGTGTCAGTCAATACCGACAACAATGAAATTTATAGTAAGAGGAAAATCCGTCGACTTTAGAAATCGTGAGGGTTCAAGTCCCTCTATCCCCAATAAAAAAGCCCATTTTACTTACTAAGCTAAGTCTTTATCCTCTTTTTGTCAGCAATGGTTCAAACAAAATTAACTATCTTTCTTTCTCATTCATTTTACTCTTTCACAAATGAATCCAACCAAACAGAAATCTTTGGATTTGATCCCATACAAATGAACATATATATATATATATAGGCAAGGAATCTCTATTATTAAATCATTTAGAATCCATATCATTATCCTTACATTTACTAAGTAATATTTTTGACTATTTTTTGATTTTACTTACTTTAATTGACATAAGTACAAGTACTCCACTAGGATGATGCACAAGAAATGGTCGGGATAGCTCAGGTGGTAGAGCAGAGGACTGAAAATCCTCGTGTCACCAGTTCAAATCTGGTTCCTGACACAACAGAAAAAATGTATCGGATAGATATTCATACAAATTAATCGAGATGGATCGGGATTCAGATACATATTCGTTAATAGTCTAGAGTATGATACATATTTATTCATCTCGGTATATAGATATATACACCAGTTTTTAGAGGTCGGTAAAAAATATATGTATGGTTATGGTAAAGAACAAAGTGAGCTTATGCTTCCCTTTATTTTTTGTTTCTTTTTTGTTCGTGAATATTGTGCTTTCTCTCACTCAAAAAAATGTAAAGTCTTCATATATATATATATCAAAAAGACATATATATATCAAAAAGAGTAGTTGAAGGATAAGAATAGACAGAATGCATTTCAAACACAGTACAAATCAAATCCAATTTCTTTTCATTTATTAATTTAGTATTTTCTTTTATATTTAATTTATTCTATTTCTCCATTCTTGCTTATGTTACCTTCCTGGGTCCATCTAAGTGATGTGCGCGGTACAAAGTTCATGATGCAGAACTCTTTTGATTAATCCTATTTTTTCTGCTCATACGAACGAAATGAATATGATATTTTCCAAATTAATTGGGTAATATCAATCAAGCCCTTTTTAGCTTAGCCTATCCATAATACGAATTATAGTCCAGTAGTTATTCTCTTTCATCTAAAACGGAACGTAAATTCCTTGACTTGAATGAAATCTGGAGTCGTGTCGTATAAGTGAACATTTGTTTCTTATCATTCAATGAGCATCTTGTATTTCATAGAAATTTGGGGTAATATAATCCTTACGTAAAGGCCAGCCTATCCAACTTTCCGGCATTAAGATACGTTTAAGGCGTGGATGATTATCATAAGAGATTCCCAACATATCATAAGATTCGCGTTCTTGAAAATCAGCACTTCTCCAAATCCAGAAAACAGACGGGATTCTAGGATTATTCCTTGGAGCAAATACTTTTATGCATACCTCTTCGGGTTTATCTATACCATACTGTATTCTCGTAAGATGATACACACTAGCTAAAAATCCGCCCGGTGCTACATCATAGGCACACTGAGAGCGTAAATAATTATAACCATATACATATGAAATGACAGCAATGGAGTCCCAATCCTCGGTTTTTATTTGTAGAGTCTCTATTCCTCGGTAATCGAAGCCCAAAGATCTATGAACTAACTCATGCTTGACTAGCCAATCAGCTAAACGATCCTGCTGCATTGTCTTGATCTCTCCCACATTTGTATAAGTATTTCACATTTACAATGAAATTTGTAAAGATTGACCTCCTGTTTCTTATTCTGCACAAAAGAACCCTGCCTGATTCA